CGTGAATAAAAAAATCGATCCATTTATTCATGTTACATGGGCTTTTTTTACTTCATCAAATGGCGGGTTCGTTGAATTTTCTGTGATACAAACAAGAAGTTTTTTTTTGATTCAAAAGTAAATAGAAATAATAATAAAAAAAATAATGTATGTATAATGTATAACATAGTAGACAAAGACTATAACATAGTAGACAAAGAGGTGGTCTATCATTGTTAATTTTTCTTTTTTATTTGATAAATTTTTTTCTATTTTCATTGGATCTGTTCATTTGTATGTTCAAAATCGATTCGTCTTTGACATTTTTTTTTTTTTTTTTTTCCGTTTTAATGTAATATTTTATTAGACAATTCAATCTTTTAGACAATTCAATCTTTTTATTTTTATTGTTTTTATTGTTTGTTTTTATTGCGATTGGATATACACATCCTATTTTTTTTTTATTAGGGTTGCTAACTCAATGGTAGAGTACTCGGCTTTTAAGCGCGACTCCGTTTTTTACACATTTCTATGAAGCAATTGGTTCGTCCATACCATCGGTAGAGTTTGTAAGACCACGACTGATCCAGAAAGGAAGGAATGGAAAAAGCAGCATGTCGTATCAATGGCGAATTCTAAAAATATTCCATTCTTATTGAATTTGAATCCGGCCCAAATTTTTGTTTGAATTCTTGGCTTGGAACAAAAAAATTTAGTTTGGTTGAATTAATAAAGGGATAGAGCTTGACGGCTCCAATTTTAGGGAAACAAAAAGCAACGAGCTTTCATTTTAAATTTGAATGATTACCCCATCTAATTGTATGTTAAAAAGAGATTAGTGCTTGATGTGGGAAAAGCTTTTCCCACGAATGGATTATTTATTTTTGTTATGAGTCCTAACTATTAGCTATTCTCCATTATGTTATGGGGTAGCGATAAATGTGTAGAAGAAAGAGTATATTGATTAAGATATTTTTTTTTTTCCAAAATCAAAAGAGCGATTGATCTGAGAAAAAAAAAAATAAAGGATTTCTAACTAGCTTCTTATCCTAGAACAATTAGATGGAAAAAGCGAGGAGAGAGAGTCCGTTGATGGGTTTTACTTGTTTTCTAGGTATCTATTTTCGTTTTTTTATTCTAATAATTCAAATATATAATAGAATATCCTGTTTTGACCGTATCGCACTATGTATCATTTGATAATCCAATGAATCCCGGATCCTTTGACTAAATTAAATCGAATTTTTAAAATGGAGGAATATCAAGTATATTTACAACTAAATAGATCTCGTCAACAGGACTTCCTATACCCACTTATTTTTCGGGAGTATATTTATGGACTCGCTTATAGTCATGATTTAAATAGATCTCTTTTTGTAGAAAATGTAGGTTATGACAATAAATCTAGTTTACTAATTGTAAAACGTTTAATTACTCGAATGTATCAACAGACTCATTTGATTATTTCTACGAATGATTCTAACAAAAATCCATTTTTGGGGTATAATAATCATTTTTATTCTCAAATAATATCAGAGGGTTTTGCCGTCGTCGTGGAAATTCCATTTTCCCTACAATTAAGCTCTTCCTTAGAGGAGGCAGAAATCGTAAAATCTTATAATAATTTGAGATCAATTCATTCCATTTTTCCTTTTTTCGAAGATAAATTTACATATTTAAATTATGTGTCAGATATACGAATACCCTATCCTATCCATCTGGAAATCTTGGTTCAAACCCTTCGATACTGGGTGAAAGATGCCCCTTTCTTTCATTTATTAAGGTTGTTTATTTATTACTATTGTAATTGGAATAGTCTTATTACTCCAAAAAAATCGATTTCTACTTTTTCAAAAAGGAATAGAAGATTTTTCTTGTTCCTATATAATTTTTATGTATATGAATACGAATCTATCTTCCTTTTTCTACATAACAAATCCTCTAATTTACCATTCAAATCTTTTAGCGTTCTTTTTGAGCGAATCTTTTTCTATGCAAAAATAGAACATCTTGTGGAAGTCTTTGCTAAGGATTTTTCGTCGACCTTATCATTCTTCAAGTTCAAGGATCCCTTCATTCATTATGTTCGATATCAAGGAAAATCTATTCTGGCTTCAAAGAATGCACCTCTTTTGATGAATAAATGGAAATACTATTTTTTCCATTTATGGCAATGTCATTTTTATGTTTGGTCTCAACCAGGAACGATCCATATAAACCAATTATCCGAACATTCATTTCACTATTTGGGCTATTTTTCAAATGTGCGGCTAAATCTTTCAGTAGTACGGAGTCAAATGCTACAAAATTCATTTCTAATCGAAATTGTTATGAAAAAGTTTGATACAATAGTTCCAATTATTCCTCTAATTAGATCATTGGCTAAAGCGAAATTTTGTAATGTATTAGGGCATCCCATTAGTAAGCCGGTCTGGGCCGATTCATCCGATTTTGATATTATTGATCGATTTTTGCGGATATGCAGAAATTTTTCTCATTATTACAATGGATCCTCAAAAAA